TACGGCAAAATCATTTGATTCGATCTAATAAGTACCTTGTGTCAGAATTGATAAATTCTATGGCTAGAATCTTTAGTATTCTCTTATTTATCACCTGTGTCTACTATTTAGGCAGAATGCCATCGCCTATTGGTACTAAGAAACTGAAAGAAACCTCAGAAACGGAAGAAAGCGATGTAGAAACAACTTACGAAACGAAGAAGACGAAACAGGAACAAGAGGGATCCACTAAAGAAGACAAAGATAGCCCGGTTTACGAAGATTCTTATCTTGATATCCATCAAGATAATTGGGAATTGGGAAAACTTAAAGAAGAGAAAACTTATTTTTGGTTTGAAAAACCTATTGTAACTTTTCTTTTCGATTATAAACGATGGAACCGCCCATTGAGATATTTAAAAAATGATAGGTTTGAAAATGCTATACGAAATGAAATGGCACAATATTTTTTTTATATATACCCAAATAAAGGAAAAAATCGAATCTCTTTTACATATCCGCCAAGTTTATCAACCTTTTCAGAAATGATAGAGCGAAAAATTTCTTTCTACACGACAGAAAAACTATACCACGAGGACCTATATAATTATTGGATTTATAATAATGAACAAAAAAAATACAACTTAAAGAACGAATTTGTAAGTAGAATACAAAATTTAGAAAAAGAGAAAGGATCTTTTGCTTTAAATATACTAGAAAAAAGAACCAGATTATGTAATGATGAGCATGAACAAGAATATTTACCCAAAATGTATGATCCCCTTTTGAATGGACCTTATCGCGGAACAATAAAAAATGTAGATTCAGATGAAATCATGACTGATTTAATAACTTCAAGAGTGGATTCCTTAGAAATATTGTGGATAAATAAAATTCATGGTCTATTTCCTAAAAATTCTCAAACATTTGAACATAAAAAGAATAGGTTTTATTCTGATGAGAAATTTTTATCGAATCCTATTGATAATGCCTTAACCTCAATTGAAAAATTTTATTTTGAACGTGCGCAAGGAATAGATTCAGAAAGTCAAATAAAATCTTTGAAATTTTTATTCGATGTAATTACAACTGATCCAAATGATCTAATAAAAATTAGAAAAAATTCTATTGGAATGGAAGAAATTAGTAAAAAGGTCTCTAGATGGTCATACAAATTAACAGATGATTTGGAAGAAGAAGATGAAGAAGAATCGATGGAAGATCCTGAAATTCGGTCAAGAAAAGGGAAACGCATAATAATTTATACTGATAACGATCAGAGTACTAATTCCAGTGCTACTAATAATACTACTAGTAATACTAGTGATGAAGAAGACGAGGTGGCTTTGATACGTTACTCACAACAATCGGATTTTCGCCGTGGTATAATCAAAGGATCTATGCGTGCTCAAAGACGTAAAACAATTATCTTGCAAATATTTCAAGCAAATGTGCATTCTCCACTTTTTTTGGATCGAATAGACAAAACATTTTTTTTTTCGTTTTTTAATATATTTCAAATTAGGAATTGGTTAGGTAGAACCTCAGAATCTCAAATTTATTATTTTGAGCAAGAACATACAAAAGAAAATGAGAAAACAAACAAAGAGAAAGAAGAGGAAAATGAACGAATAGCAATATCAGAGGCTTGGGATAGCTTTCTATTTACTCAAGCAATAAGAGGTTTAATATTAGTAACCCAATCTTTTCTTAGAAAATATGTTCTATTTCCCGTATTAATAATAGCTAAGAATATTAGTCGTATGTTATTGTTTCAATTCCCCGAATGGTACGAGGATTGGAAGGAATGGAATGAAGAAATGCATGTTAAATGTACTTATAATGGTGTTCAATTATCAGAAACAGAATTTCCCAAAAATTGGTTAAGAGATGGTATTCAAATAAAGATTCTATTTCCTTTTTGTCTGAAACCTTGGCAAAGATCTAAGGTACGATTTAATCATGGAGATCAGCAAAGGCAAAAAAAAGAGAAAAAAGATAACTTTTGTTTTTTAACAGTTTGGGGAAGAGAAGCAGAGCTACCTTTTGGGTCTCCCCGAAAACGACCTTCTTTCTTTGAACCCATTTTTAAAGAACTAGAAAAAAAAACGATAAAAACGAAAAATAAAATTTTACAAGTTATAAGAGTTTTCAAAGAAAGAGGAAATGGGGTTCTAAAAGTTTCAAAAAAAAAAAAAAGATGGGTCATCAAAATAATTCTATTTATGGACCTAATAATGAAAGAACTTGAAAAAGTAAAACCCATATTAAAATCGAGTAGGGTTAAAATACATGAACCAACTAAAAATAAAAATGGAAGAGATTCTAATATAAATAATCAGATTCTTCGCGAATCGACGATTGCAATTCAATTCCTGAATTGCGGAAATGCAAATTATTCACTCATCGAAACAAAAATGAAAGATCTTGCTAATAAGACAATCACAATTAGGAGTCAAATAAAAGGAATCACAAAAGACAAGAAAAAAAAGGTTCTAACTTATGATGATAAAAGATCGGAATTACAGAAGGATATTTGGCAAATATTTAAAAGAAAAAATATCCGATTAATACGTAAATCGCATTATTTTATAAAATCTTTCATTGAAAAAATATACATTAATCTATTACTATGTATCATTAAGATTCCAAGTTTTAAATCAACAAACAAAATTTTAACTAAATACATTTATAATGATAAAACAAATCAAGAAGGAATTGAAAAGACAAATCAAAAAATAATGAACTTTATTTCGACTATAAAAAAGTCGTTTTATAATATTTTTTATAATACTAATTTTAGTATTAGCAACAAAAATTCTAATATTTATTGGGACTTATCTTCTTTGTCTCAAGCATATATATTTTACAAATTCTCGCAAAATCAATTACTTAACAAATATGCTTTGAAATCTGTACTTCAATATCATAACACCTATCCTTTTCTTACAGATATAATAAAGAATTATTGTACAACACAAGGAATATTTGGTTCCAAACCAAAGCATAAGAAAATACATAAGTATAGAATGAATAAATGGAAAATGTGGTTAAGGGGTCATTATCAATATAATTTATCTCAGACTAAGTGGTCTTATTTAGTACCAAAAAAATGGCAAAATAGGGCCAACCAATGTCGTATAATTCAAAAAAAAGACTCAACGAAATCAGATTTATATAAAAAAGAAAAAGACCAATTAATTCATTACATGAAAGAAAATTACTATGCAGTAAATTCATTGATGAGTCAAAAAGACAAATTGAAAAAACATTTCGGATATGATATTTTATCATATAAATATATAAATTTTGAGGATAATAAAAACTCATATATTTATGAATCAACGTTACAATTACAAGAAGTGGAAAACAAAAAAATTTCATCTAATTTCAATACACTAAAACCCGAACCATTTTATGGATTGATAAGGATAGTTATTAATAATTATCTAGAAAAAAGATTTCTCATTGATACGGACAAAAATATGGATAGACTATTTTTAAATTATAAAATTCCCCATTTCTGTATTAGAAATAATATTGATATTGAGACCCGGGCCAATACGCCTATCAACACCAAGATTCATAACACCAAGATTCATCAAAATACTAAAAATCTAAATTATCAAATATTAAAAAAAAATTCCTTTTTTGATTGGATGGGAATGAATCAAGAAAAATTCTATCGTAGCATATCAAATCTGGAACCTTGGTTTTTCCCAGAATTTTTACTACTTTTTAATGTGTATAAAATAAAACCGTGGATCATACCTACCAAATTACTTATTTTTCATTTTTATTTCTATAAAAATATTAGTAAAAGTAAAAAGATCAATGTAAAAAAAAAAAATGAACAACAGGGTCAAGGAAATCTTGTATTAGATTTACGAAAACAAAATGAAAAAGATGTTGAGACAGATTATACAGGAACAGACATTAAAAAAGGTAAAAAAAAAAAACAATCTAAGAGCAAGAAAGAAGCAGAACTCAATTTCTTCTTGAAAAAATATTTTCTTTTTCAATTAAGATGGGATGATCTCTTGAATCAAAGAATGATCAATAATATAAAGGTATATTGTCTTCTACTTAGACTGATAGATCCAAAGGAAATAGCTATATCTTCAATTCAAAGAGGAGAGATGCATCTAGATGTAATGTTGATTCAGAAAGATCTAACTCTTACAGAATTGGTAAAAAGAGGCATATTTATTGTCGAACCAATTCGTTTATCTATGAAAAGGGATGGAAAAGATATTATATATCAAACCATAGGTATTTCATTGGTTGATAAGACTAAACGCCAAACTGATGGAAAATACATAATAAAAAAAGAATATGTTGATAAAAAAAAATTTCATGAATCTGTTGCACAACACAGCAATATACTTATGACTAAAAACAAAAATTATTATGATTTCCTTGTTCCTGAAAATATTCTATCCCCCAGACGTCGTAGAGAATTGAGAATTTTCATTTGTTTTAATTCTCAGAATTGGAATATTATGGGTAGAAATCCAATATTCTGTAATCAAAACAACATAAATAACTGTGGACAATTTTTGAACAAGGAAAAACAGTTTCATACATATACAAAGAAATTCATTAAATTTAAATTTTTTCTTTGGCCCAATTATCGATTAGAAGATTTAGCTTGTATGAATCGTTATTGGTTTGATACCAATAATGGCAGTAATTTCAGTATATCAAGAATACATATGTATCCACGATTCAGAATTCTTTAAATTCTTTAATTATATTAATAGTATATAATAAATATAAATATAACATAGTATATTTCCTCTATATCTTATATCTATTTTTTTTTATCGAAAAAACATTTTCTTTCCTGAATAGGAAAATCTTGAAAAAAAAATAATGGATCGTTCCTTTCTATCCAAATCAAATTGAAAATTTGATTTGGATAGAAAAAATTCTATATGAAGAAATGAGAAATTTTTTTGTACTAAATTCAAATAACTGCAAATAACACGTATAATAAATATTTTTATTTTTCCTGATCGGTAAAATTCGCGTAAAAGAAAAAAAAAGAAAATTTTGTTTTTATGGTCAAAAATTCGTTCATCTCGGCTATTCGACAAGAAAAAGAAAAAAACTGTGGATCTGTTGAATTTCAAGTATTTAGTTTCACTGATAAGATACAAAGACTTACTTCACATTTAAAATTACATAAAAAAGATTTTTTATCACAAAGGGGTCTACGAAAAATTCTGGGAAAACGTCAACGGCTGTTGGATTATTTGTCAAAGAAAAATCGAGTACGTTATAAGAAATTGATTAACCAGTTGGGTATTCGGGAGTCAAAAACTCGTTAATTTTAAGTTTAAGATTGGTTTTAATTTTTTCTTTAGTTATTAAATTTTGCATTTTGATCAACTTCATTTTGCTAAATTCATGGAATACTGAATTGAATTAAGGAAGAAAAGTTATGATTGTACCAGCTACAAGAAAGGATCTCATGATAGTGAATATGGGTCCTCACCACCCATCAATGCATGGTGTTCTTCGACTAATTGTTACTCTCGATGGTGAAGATGTTATTGATTGTGAACCTATATTGGGTTATTTACATAGAGGGATGGAAAAAATAGCGGAAAATCGAACAATTATACAATATTTGCCTTATGTAACACGGTGGGATTATTTAGCCACTATGTTCACAGAAGCAATAACAGTAAATGCACCAGAACGATTAGAAAGCGTTCAAGTACCTAAAAGAGCTAGTTACATTAGAATAATTATGCTAGAACTGAGTCGTATAGCTTCTCATTTATTATGGCTCGGACCTTTTATGGCGGATATCGGTGCACAAACTCCCTTTTTCTATATTTTCAGAGAAAGGGAATTGTTATATGATCTATTCGAAGCCGCTACAGGTATGCGAATGATGCATAATTATTTCCGTATTGGGGGAGTTGCTACCGATTTACCTTATGGCTGGATAGAGAAATGTTTGGATTTTTGCGATTATTCTTTAACAGGAATTATTGAATATCAAAAACTTATTACGCGTAATCCTATTTTTTTGGAACGCGTTGAAGGAGTGGGCATTATTGGTGGAGAGGAGGCAATAAATTGGGGTTTATCAGGACCAATGTTACGGGCTTCTGGAATCCAATGGGATCTTCGTAAAGTTGATAGTTATGAGTGTTACAATAAATTTGATTGGGAAGTCCAATGGCAAAAAGAAGGAGATTCGCTAGCTCGTTATTTAGTACGAATCGGTGAAATGAAGGAATCTATAAAAATTATTCAACAGGCTCTAGAAGGAATTCCTGGAGGACCTTATGAGAATTTAGAAGTCCGACGTTTTGATAAAGCAAAAAATTCCGAATGGAATAATTTTGAATATAGATTTATTACTAAAAAACTTTCACCCAATTTTGAATTGTCGAAGCAAGAACTTTATGTGAGAGTAGAAGCCCCAAAAGGAGAATTAGGAATTTATTTGATAGGAGATAGTAGTGTTTTTCCTTGGAGATGGAAAATTCGTCCACCCGGTTTTATCAATTTGCAAATTCTCCCTCAACTAGTTAAAAGAATGAAATTGGCAGATATCATGACGATATTAGGTAGTATAGATATCATTATGGGAGAAGTTGATCGTTGAAATGATAATTGATATAACAGAAGCGGAAATACAAGCTATAAATTCTTTTTCTAGATCGGAATCTTTAAAAGAAGTCTATGGACTCATATGGATCTTTGTTCTTATTTTCACCCTTATATTGGGAATAACAATAGGGGTACTAGTAATTGTGTGGTTAGAAAGAGAAATATCTGCAGCAATACAACAACGCATTGGGCCTGAATATGCCGGTCCATTGGGAATTCTTCAAGCTATAGCAGATGGAACCAAATTAGTTTTTAAAGAAGATCTCCTCCCATCTAGAGGAGATCTTCGTTTGTTCAGCGCGGGACCGTCTATAGCGGTCATATCTGCTCTACTAAGTTATTTAGTAATTCCTTTTGGATATCACCTTGTTTTGGCCGATCTTAGTATAGGCGTTTTTTTATGGATCTCCATTTCAAGTATTGCCCCTATTGGACTTCTTATGTCAGGATATGGGTCGAATAATAAATATTCTTTTTCAGGTGGTCTACGGGCTGCTGCTCAATCTATCAGTTATGAAATACCATTAACTCTATGTGTGTTATCAATATCTCTACGTGTGATTCGGCAGAACATTATTATTTTCCCTCTTTTCTAGAACTAGAAATAGAATAAAGAAATTGAATATATTATATTCAATGGATATTTTCTTTTTTTATTTATCATTAGGGTTGATGAATTAAGCTAGATAGTTAGATGAGTAAAAGCAAACTGCTTATAAATTTGCAGTAAGAGGATTAAATCTCATTCCCTATGTACGAGAATAGAAACATAAGCAGTATAAACTGTTTACCCCAAGGTTAAGATTCTTTGACCAATTATCATATCTTGAAGCGGGTACAAAAGATCACCCGTATGGGGTTTCTACTACTGTCTTGTATTTATTACCATACTGGAGATCAATAAAAAATCAGTGGACAGTTAGGAACACCAAGGTACACAAAAGATTAGTAATGGAGATAATTTAAGATAAAAAAAGGATTTTTTTGCATAAAGCTTTGGATAAAACGAATCATAATGAGGACTTTAAGTTGGTAGAAATGACCAAGTAGTACTTCTCCACGATTCCGATCTCGAGTATGCTCCTATTCACTGATTAAAGAAATGACTATAAAAAACGAATTAATCCTTTATTTTTTTTTTCAGAGTACCTCCTCTCCTCTGAGAAAGAAGAATAGGACAGGAGCAAAAGAAATAGAATGCAAAATATTGAATGGGAAAAATAAAACAAAAAAATACGATACAGGATATTTATTTCTTATTTCTTTTCCCCATTCAATATTCATATCTACTATATACATACATGGAATTCTTAATCATAAATTTGGAATTAATGATCAATTCTTTCTAACTAATTCTTTCTTTAGAGTTATTGATAAAACCTAATTTATTGATATAACGAGTATTTTATTTAAGGATTAAGTTATTACCGAATAAAGAGAAATTGTAATTTTAATGGAAAAGATCAATTCGGAAGCGCTTTTTTATTCTAGCAGACGGAATTTCGTTGGTCTAATTTTGGACTTCCCGGTATTAGAATTCGAATCTAAAAATTACAATAATATCAAACAAGTACTTACATTTATTTGTGACCATAGAGGAGCCGTATGAAGCTGAGGTCTCATGTACGGTTTTGAAATAGCGATATGAACAGTAATGTTATTATCGACTATGATTATCTAACAGTTCAAGTACAGTTGATATAGTTGAGTCACAGTCAAAATATGGTTTTTGGGGGTGGAATTTGTGGCGTCAGCCTATAGGGTTTGTTGTTTTTCTAATTTCTTCTCTAGCAGAATGTGAGAGATTACCTTTTGATTTACCAGAAGCAGAGGAGGAATTAGTAGCAGGTTATCAAACAGAATATTCGGGTATTAAATATGCTCTATTTTACCTTGCTTCTTACCTAAATTTATTAGTTTCTTCATTATTTATAACAGTTCTTTACTTAGGCGGGTGGAATTTCTCTATTCCGTATATATCTATTCCTGAATTTTTCGGAATAAATAAAATGACAGGAGTTTTTGGAATAACAATTGGTATATTTATTACATTAGCTAAAGCTTATTTGTTTTTGTTCATTCCTATCACAGCAAGATGGACTTTACCTAGACTGAGAATGGACCAACTTTTAAATTTTGGATGGAAATTTCTTTTACCTATTTCTCTGGGTAATCTATTATTGACAACTTCTTTCCAACTTATTTACCTATAAAGAATAGAATAAGATAACGATATTCTCCATTCATAACTGATCTTAAACAAGAGAAAGAAACATCAAATTATTCACGGAGATTTACAATATGTTCCCTATGGTGACCGGGTTCATAAATTTTGGTCAACAAACAATACGGGCGGCAAGGTACATTGGTCAAAGTTTCATAATTACCCTATCCCATACAAATCGTTTACCTGTAACTATTCAATACCCTTATGAAAAATCGATCACATCAGAACGTTTCCGCGGTCGAATTCATTTTGAATTTGATAAATGTATTGCTTGTGAGGTATGTGTTCGTGTATGTCCCATAGATCTACCCGTTGTTGATTGGAGGTTTAAAAGAGAGATTAAAAAGAAACAATTGTTTAATTATAGTATTGATTTTGGAGTCTGTATATTTTGTGGTAATTGTGTCGAGTATTGTCCAACAAACTGTTTATCGATGACTGAAGAATATGAACTTTCAACTTATGATCGTCACGAATTAAATTATAATCAAATTGCATTAGGTCGGTTACCAATGTCAGTAATTGGAGATTACACAATTCAAACAATTATGAATTCCAGTCAAATCAAAATGGATAAAGATAAACCCCTTGATTCAAGAACGATTACTGATTACTAATATTTTTTTATATAAAGATAAACAGAAACAAGTCTTCTTTTTTTTTGTGAGAACCTAATAAACTTATCTTATTAACTATTGATTATTGAGAATCACTCTTTGATTTAAACTGTGAATATGTATTTTCTTAATTATTATTATTTTAAAATATTAAAAAATTTGAATCTCTAAAAGAAAAAAGAAAAGATTGGCCGATAATTTTAATAACTTTATCTACATCCACAGTAATCCATCCATATTAAGATTTAATTGCATTAAAAACTCATCATATATAAGAAAAAAAAAAATAAGGGGAACACCCCTCTCTTTCCTGGACTATTTAGTAAGGGCATGAAACATTTTGACTGATTTTTCTCTTATACATAATGGATTTACCTGGACCAATACATGATATACTTGTAGTATTTCTGGGATCATTTCTTATATTAGGAGGTCTAGGAGTAGTATTGTTTACTAATCCAATTTATTCCGCCTTTTCGTTGGGATCGGTTCTTGTTTGTATATCCTTATTCTATATTTCATCAAACTCCTTTTTTGTAGCTGCCGCCCAGCTTCTTATTTATGTGGGAGCCATAAATGTCTTAATCATATTTGCTGTTATGTTCGTGAATGGTTCAGAATATTCTAATGACTCCTATCTTTGGACTATTGGAGATGGAGTCACTTCACTGGTTTGTATAAGTATTCTTTTTTCACTAATTACTACTATTGCGGATACGTCATGGTACGGAATTATTTGGACTACAAGATCAAATCAGATTATAGAGCAAGACTTTATAAACAACGTTCAACAAATTGGAATTCATTTATCAACAGATTTTTATCTTCCGTTTGAACTAATTTCTATAATTCTTTTAGTTTCTTTGATAGGCGCAATTACTATGGCTCGTCAATAATAAATAGTTTAGTTAGAATAAAACAAAAAAAAAATTAGTTTAATCTACTGTCAATATTCCCTTTTTTATGTAATCGCTCGATTCTAGTCAATCAACTTGGTTGAATTTTTGTTCATATTGAAACGAATCGAGGTTGATCAGGAGTTAGTCAATGATGTTCGAACATGTACTTTTTTTGAGTGTCTATTTATTTGCAATCGGTATCTATGGATTGATCACAAGTCGAAACATGGTTAGAGCACTTATGTGTCTTGAACTTATACTAAATTCGGTTAATATTAATCTCGTACTATTTTCTGATATATTTGATAGTCGCCAATTAAAAGGCGAGATTTTCTCAATCTTTATTATAGCGATTGCAGCGGCGGAAGCTGCTATTGGGCTAGCGATTGTTTCGTCGATCTATCGTAACAGAAAATCAACTCGTATTAATCAATCAAGTTTGTTGAAAAATTAGCCATAACTATAATATAAATACATATAAATAGAATATATATATAAATTGTAGAAAAAACTTTCTATAAAATATAATTTCAGTGTCTTTTATATATTTATTTACAAATAATACTAATATGTATAGTAATATTTCAATATAAATTTATATTGAAATATTGACGATCCATCAGTCAACGTGAAGTTTCACGTGTGATTCATGCGACTCATATGATCATGGTTGTTGAAAGATAAATCAAAGTTTCTTGGTCCCTTCTGATGAACAGATTTATAAAAATTTAGATTCTTAAGATTTTTTTTGGTAAATCATTGATTCATCTGGTTTCTATTTCTATATATTCTATATATAAAGAAAATATAAATATATAATAAATTATATAATTATAAATTTATTATTATTATTATTTATATTTTTTTACTTTACCAGACCAGATCGAAAATTTTTTATGTTCAAAACTGGAATTTATAGACCCAATGTCACATTCAGTAAAAATTTATGATACATGTATAGGGTGCACTCAATGTGTACGAGCCTGCCCCACAGATGTATTGGAAATGATACCTTGGGACGGATGTAAAGCTAAGCAAATTGCTTCCGCGCCAAGAACGGAAGACTGTGTAGGTTGTAAAAGATGTGAATCTGCCTGTCCAACAGATTTTTTGAGTGTCCGTGTTTATTTATGGCATGAAACAACTCGCAGCATGGGTCTATCTTATTGATACGTTATAATAAATTCCACTTGAATCATTTGATTCCTTTTTACCGACAAAAGCCCGTGCTCAAAAGAATATAAATATATTTTCTTGAGCACGGGCTTTTTGGTCAAAACGCATCTTGTCTTTATCACGAGTTATTTCCCTTGGTTAACAATACTTGTAGTTTTGCCAATATTCGCGGGTTCCTCAATTTTCTTTCTCCCTCATAAAGGGAATAAGGTATTTAGATGGTATACAATATGTATTTGTTTATTAGAACTCCTTATAACAACCTATGTCTTCTGTTATCATTTCCAATTGGATGATCCATTAATTCAATTAGAAGAGGATGCTAAATGGATAAATGTTTTCAACTTTCACTGGAGACTGGGAATCGACGGACTTTCCATAGGACCTATTTTACTAACAGGATTTATCACCACTTTAGCTACTTTAGCAGCTTGGCCTGTTACTCGAAATTCGCGATTGTTCTATTTCCTGATGTTAGCAATGTACAGTGGTCAAATAGGATTATTTTCTTCTAGAGATCTTTTACTTTTTTTTATCATGTGGGAGTTAGAATTAATTCCTGTTTACTTACTTTTATCTATGTGGGGAGGAAAGAAACGTTTGTACTCGGCTACAAAGTTTATTTTGTACACTGCGGGGGGTTCCATTTTTCTCTTAATAGGAGTTCTAAGTATGGGTTTATATGGTTCCAATGAACCAACATTGGATTTTGACAGATTAGCTAATCAGTCATATCCTGTGACATTAGAAATAATATTCTATTTGGGCTTCCTTATTGCTTATGCTGTCAAATCACCGATTATACCCCTACATACATGGTTACCAGATACCCATGGAGAAGCACATTACAGTACATGTATGCTTCTAGCGGGAATCTTATTAAAAATGGGAGCATATGGATTGATTCGTATCAATATGGAATTATTACCACATGCTCACTCTATATTTTCTCCCTGGTTAGTGATAGTGGGGGCAATCCAAATAATTTATGCAGCTTCAACTTCGCTTGGTCAACGCAATCAAAAAAAAAGAATAGCCTATTCTTCTGTATCGCACATGGGTTTCACAATTATAGGAATTGGTTCTATAACCGACATGGGACTCAACGGAGCCATTTTACAAATACTCTCTCATGGATTTATTGGTGCTGCACTTTTTTTCTTGGTAGGAATGAGTTGTGATAGAATACGTCTTGTTTATCTCGACGAAATGGGGGGAATATCCATTCCAATGCCAAAAATATTTACCATGTTTAGTAGTTTCTCGATGGCTTCTCTTGCATTGCCGGGAATGAGTGGTTTTGTTGCGGAATTAGTAGTATTTTTTGGACTAATTACCAGTTCAAAATATCTTTTAATGCCAAAAATATTAATTACCCTTGTAATGGCAATTGGAATGATATTAACTCCTATTTATTTGTTATCTATGTTACGGCAAATGTTCTATGGATACAATTTTTTCAATGTTCTAAACTCAAATTTCGTGGATTCTGGACCACGAGAACTATTTGTTTCAATCTGTATCCTTTTACCCGTAATAGGAATTGGTATTTATCCCGATTTCGTTCTTTCTTTATCAGTTGACAAGATACAAGCTATCCTATCTAATTATTTTCATAGATAGTTTTTTTTTTTCTTAATGAGATAGAAAGTCTTATAATTTTCAATTAAAATATTTTTGAAACTATTCGCTGTACAACGAAAAAAAATAAAATAAAGTGAATTAGAAAGATGTATCCTAAGTTTTTAAGAACTGTTTGAATTAAGATTCAAACAGTTCTTAAAAACTCACACAAATTTTCGTTATATATGTCTTACTTATTCCGCATGTAATTTCTACAATTTAATTGGATTTTATGTGAATGAACCATAACTATGTAGACCTATTCCTAATAGATTGATCCCAAAATAGCATATCCAAATTATAAGAAATCCTATAGAAGCTACAAGTGCCGAATTCGTACCGTGCAAACTTTGATTTGTTCTAGTATGTGAATAAATCGCGAATATGGTCCAAGTAATAAATGCCCAAGTTTCCTTGGGGTCCCAATTCCAATAAGACCCCCATGCTTCGTTAGCCCATACTGCTCCAGAAAGAATACCTATGGTTAAAAAGGTAAACCCTAAACTAATAACACGATAACTCCAATAATCCAAACGCTGAATTAATTGATATTTATAATAATTTGGAAATGAAAGAAAAGAAGTGCTTTTAATTTTAACAACACTTCTTTTTTCGTTCAAGTATTCGATCTTCCCAAAGAAAAATGACTTAATTAATATTAATAAATTTTTGCTTCTAAAAAAAATATCGATGTTTTTTCGAAATGTAATGACTAAAAAAGCGACTGATAATAACGAACCACATAAAAGAGCCGCATAGCTCAATAACATCATACTTACATGCATCATTAACCACTGAGATTGTAGAGCAGGTACTAATATTGCTGATTGATGCATTTTACTTGAAAGACCAGATGTAGCGAAACCTTGAGTAAAAATGGCACTTGGCGCGGTTATTGTGCTTAAATCATTTTTTTGATTCCATAGCTTGGAAACCATATGAATAATGGAAAAACTCCACGAAAGGAAGATTAATGACTCGTATAAATTACTTAATGGAAAATGTCTCGAAGAAATCCAACGAATAACTAATAATCCTGTTAGAGAAAAAAAAGTAGCTAACATTCCTTTTTCCGACGAACGGCGTAATCCGATGATTTCATGAACTGATAGAATCATCAAATGAATCGCAATCACAATTGAAACGATCGAAAAAGAGAGATGAGTTAATATATGTTCTAAAGTCGCAAATATCATACATAAAAAGGGTCTCATTACAGAATTGAAATCGGGAATTAAATACATTATAAGATCCATTCTATCTCTTTTAGAGTATGCCGCCACTCGGACTCGAACCGAGATGCTCTAGCACTGCTTCCTAAGAGCAGCGTGTCTACCAATTTCACCATAGCGGCTTACTTACTTGAAATAATAATAGTCAATTCATGTTGAATCGTCTAGATGTAGATTCTAGAATCCGATATAGTTATCCTTTAGGAAATGGATGAATAAGGGTTCTTTAAAACTCTTTTGTTTAAACTAAGATATTCTTTTTTTTTTTTTTAATAACACTTAGAAAACTTAGAAAGATCTTTTTTATAAAAAAAAAAAAATATAAATTAAATAAATAGGATGATTTAATACATATCAAAATATAATTACTAAATTTAATAAATTAAATTAGAAATTAAAAGACTCGTTTTCTAAAAATAAAAATCTTGTTTTTAATCTACTTTTTAATGTATTTTGTGTAATTTAATTAATTATTCTAATTATATAGTAATTATATAAAAAAAATATATATATATAATAATTATATTAATATTTGTTGTTTGTTATGTACATAATTTAAATATAGAATAATAATTAGTAAACAAAACAAATTTCATTTGATCTTGAGATAGACATATAATAAAACAGTTTTAATATTCATTATAATTACATTTTATTTCTTTTCCTAATGGAAAAAAAATTCTACTGGGAAAAGAAATAAAATAATACTTAGAACCAAACTAGCAGACAGATAAGTTAATATTCGACATAAAATAGCTGCTAGTTCTAACTAATCTTGAGGAGGTAAATAAATACATAAGTTAATGAAAAATTTGCATATTCTATATATAGAAAAATTCTTTAAATCACGGAATTCAAATTATTCCAAGATTTTCTTATTTGTTTGCCGAACAAAAAAACTTTTTGAATTTCCCGTAGAAACTGACTTTGCTAAAGAAAAGGCTTTTATTGCAACTAAATTTCCCTTTTTCTTCCAAATATTTCTCCGAATACGTTTTTTTGATATAGAAGTACGTTTTTTTGGAACTGCCATAAAAAAAAGAGTTCTTCCTTTTTATTGTTGTATGTGAAAGACATGTATTGATCAATATGGATCTTTTTTTTTTTTAGTTTTAGTCATTTTTTATATTATATTTAATTTCGTCGATAATCTTTTTTTTTTTTTAACAATACAAATATATTGTTTATATATACATGTGTGTTACATATATAATAAACTAGGAAAAAATAGAAGAAAAGAAAGAATAATTTTAAAAGGAATTTTCTAGTAGTTAATATGTTAAACAAGGCATTCCGTTAGCTAAGAAAAGGAACTTTCATTTTACGTTTTTTTTTTTATTCAGTTCTAGAATATAAGAAGTAAGGGTTTTTATAAGATTTCTGATATTTTCTTATCTTATTGGATTGAAATCCAATCAATCAATTTCATAAAAAATAGAAATTCGGTAATTAAAAAAAAATTACTAGAAGAATTAGTTGATTTATTGATGCAAACTATATATCTGTATCCATATTCTACTGATATTGGTATAGTTATTTTTGCTTACTTTTCTTACTTTTTCTTTGCTTACTATAGTATATGATATGGTTATATATTACTAGAATACAATTCTAGTCTAGTGGCAAATTTTTTTTTAATATCATATTCTCCTTCTCTTTTTTTTATAAAAAAATATTTTTCTACTTCAAAAATGAATATTTTAGTTAAAAAATTTATAACTAAAAAATGACTCTATATCGAGCTATTTGGACAAAGCATTTAAGCAGCAATTTATAACTTTTTCAAATTTTTGAAATATCTGAAAAAAGCAATAAAAATTGGTGAATTGGAAACAATTATAAGAAAAAAATGAAAATTTGTGTTTTTTATGGAACATACATATAAATATGCATGGATAATACCTTTTCTTCCATTTACTATTACTATGTTAATAGGATTTGGACTTCTACTTATTCCTGCAGCAACAAATAATATTCGACGTATGTGGGCTTTTCCGAGTGTTTTGATGCTAACTATAGCTATGGTATTTTCTGTTAATCTTTCTATTCAGCAAATAAACGGAAATTTTATCTATCAATATCTATGGTCTTGGACTGTCAATAATGATTTTTCTTTAGAGTTTGGACACTTGATTGATCCGCTTACTTCTATTATGCCAATATTAATTACTACTGTTGGAATCATGGTTCTTATTTATAGTGATAATTATATGTCTCATGATCGAGGATATTTGAGATTTTTTGCTTATATGAGTTTTTTCAATACTTCTATGTTGGGATTAGTTACTAGTTCTAATTTAATACAAATTTATATTTTTTGGGAACTTGTAGGAATGTGTTCCTATTTATTAATAGGTTTTTGGTTCACACGACCAATTGCAGCAAGTGCTTGTCAAAAAGCTTTTGTAACCAATCGTATAGGGGATTTTGGTTTATTATTAGGAATTTTAGGATTTTATTGGATAACGGGTAGTTTAGAATTTCGAGATTTGTTCGAAATAGTTACTAAATTAATTCATAATAATGGAGTAAATTCTTTATTTATTACTCTTTGTGCTTCTTTTTTATTCCTCGGCGCAGTTGCTAAATCTGCACAATTTCCCCTTCACATATGGTTACCTGATGCTATGGAAGGACCCACTCCCATTTCGGCTCTTATACATGCTGCTACTATGGTAGCAGCAGGAATTTTTCTTGTAGCTCGTCTTCTTCCTCTTTTCATAGTTATACCTTACATAATGAATCTTATTTCTTTAATAGGTGTAATAACAGTATTATTAGGAGCTACTTTGGCTCTTGCTCAAAGAGATATTAAAAGAAGTTTAGCTTATTCTACCATGTCTCAATTGGGTTATATTATATTAGCTCTGGGTATAGGTTCTTATAGGGCTGCTTTATTCCATTTGATCACTCATGCCTATTCGAAAGCTTTATTGTTTTTAGGATCTGGATCCATTATTCATTCAATGGAATCCATTGTTGGATTTTCACCAGATAAAAGTCAAAATATGGTTCTTATGGGAGGGTTAACAAAATATATTCCAATTACAAGAATTACTTTTTTATTAGGTACACTTTCTCTTTGTGGTATTCCACCTCTTGCTTGTTTTTGGT